CTCTTCAAATTCTACTAATTCACCTGCCATTACTTCATCAAGACCATAAATACGAGCAATACCATCGCCTACTTGAAGTACGATACCAGTATTTACAATCTTTACTTCGGTATTATATTGCTCAATACGAGCACGGATAATTTTACTAATTTCATCTGCACGAATGGTTACCATGAGTATTTCTTAATTCTTTTTTAGAAGAAAAAAATAATGCCTACAATAAGAAGGACTAATCAGTTATTTTATTTCTTTGATCGCTCCAAACATGCCAATATTAGCACTTATGGTACGTAAATGTAACTCGTTGTTCAAGCAACTATTCAGAGTTCCTAGAGCTCCCTGTAAGGCTTGTTGGAAAACCCGCTGTCGGACTTGATTAATCACCCTTTGTTGTTCAAAATTAATGGTTTCATTTTTGTAATTTTCTAATTGTTCCAAAGTCGTATAAATTGAATTAATCAAATTCAATTTTTCTCGTTCTATCTCAGAATAGCCATTCACTCGAAACCGATCTGCTTCCATTTCTACTTTCCTTAACCGGGCCCGGGCTTTTTCCAGCTGTTCAACAGCCCCTTCCCGTAGTTCTTCTGAATTTCGAATAGTCTTCAAAATTCTCTGTTTTCGATTATCTAATAAATCACTTAATGAAAGTAGATTATCTTTCCATTCATTTCAAAACTTCCATGATCTCTTCCCGAACCAAACATGAATCTTTCGATTCATTTGGCTCTCACGCTCAATTACTTATGGGAACTTCCCATATCTTTGTTTTATGTAATGAACCTATCTTCTCTTCGCTATTCATAGTCCAAAAAAATATCGAAACTTATTACTCATACAAGACCAGAATAGTCGGAGGACTCTTCTGACCAAACAAATAATTGTCAGCAAAGTTGTTTTTTTTTCTTCAAATCCAAAGAATTCTTATTACTTTATGCATAGGTCATCGATTTCGCATTGTATAAAAAAGGGGATGAAATACCCATTTTTTCCATTTTTCACCGCAAAGGGTTCAAATCATTTTATCGACATGAGTGTTCTATATCGAAAAAAAAAAATTCCAACTCTTTTTTTTTTGAAACCTTTTCCATTTCTGTATTAACATAGTAGTAGAAAGAGTACTACGCGGCGTCTAGACTTCAAACTGCTTAGCTTTAACCATGTTAATGGTCCCAGATTATTGGTTGATAGAGAATCAAAGTGGATTTACCAATGAATCACGAAATGCTATGGTTCTTAAATATGATTTCTTAATTTATTCATAATTTATTCAGAAGTAATTCGCGGGATTATGCACCTTTTCCTAGTTATAACGAAAAAAAAGTGCAGTCGGTTTGATCCAATCTATTCTTGAAATAAACAACTCGCACACACTCCCTTTCCAAAAAAAATCAATACACCAAGCACTACACTTAGATTTATTGGATTTGTTGCTAAAATATCGGTATTAAACCCGAAACTCCCGGCGGATGGCCAGTAACCCAAGGAAAGGAAAGAATCGGTTATATTTTTCATATGATCTCATCTCCTCTTATAGATAGACTAATTAGCTTTCTATGATTTCTATTTTTTATCGATTTTTCTATATTCTTTTTTGAATTTATTAAAAGCTTTTTATTAATATTAATATTTTGAAAATATTAATTATTAATATAATTTAATAGAATCTAATATAAATTTTATAATTTAATAGAATCTAATATAAATTTAGAATTCTAATAATTTAGATAATTTAGAATTTGATTTATATATTTTTTCTATTTTTGTTTTCCAATATATTAATAGCAATATATTTAGATATTGTATATTGATCTTTTATAAATCAAATTGGTCAATTGGAAGATTTCCCATAATCAAATGATACTTATTAGAATTAGATACCTGGTCTTATGTCAATTGTCAAATACCTAGTTTTTTGCAACACTTTCTAAAAACTTTATAAAAAAAAAGCCTTGGACTAAAAAAGGGAAGGAAGAAGGAGAGTCAGTATGCTAATTACTCACCCTCAAATCAGTCCTTCCCATGCATGGGTTCTTGTCTGACTCCGAACGAATAAATAATTGTAGGAGTGAAATCTGAATATAATTCGAAAAAGCAAGAGCAGCAAAGCAAGTCCACGAAAAAAACAAGAAAGAATATGTATTTGTATTTTTAGGATTAAACAAAAGGATTCGCAAATAAAAGCGCTAATGCTACAACCAGCCCATAAATTGTTAAAGCTTCCATAAAAGCCAGACTAAGCAATAAAGTACCCCGTATTTTTCCCTCCGCCTCGGGTTGTCTCGCGATCCCTTCTACAGCTTGACCCGCAGCAGTACCTTGACCAACCCCAGGTCCAATAGAAGCAAGCCCGACGGCCAACCCAGCAGCAATAACGGAAGCGGCAGAAATAAGTGGATTCATGATAAGTTCCTCGCACCCAAAATAAAGAAAAGAAATAGTTAATGATACAATCAACCAACAAATTATGACTTAATTATTCCATCACTAAGATTTATCC